TCTCATCTATCTATCTATTTTTTATCTATCTATTTTTTCTTTAGTTATTCACTAGAGCAATTATGATCTGGAAGTCGATCCGGGGCAAGTGTTCGGATCTATTATGACATATCCATGAGGCGCTCAACGGACCTTTTTAATCTTATAAAACCTTTTTCGGACTTTACTTACATTGGTGCAAAAACAATTTTTTTGTGCAACCAGTGTATTGTATTCATATCTTAATTAGAAGTTCCGAGATGGAGTTTTTTTTGTCTTACATAGGTAGAACAAACAATATTACTCTATCCCAAATCACGTGAGCATTCATTACTAAGGGATACTCCAGTATCGATATTTAGTCATTCGAGGGGTTTTTATTAGTTTTAGTAGAAGCAGAAAATAAAATATATATATATATTTTATTTTGCTATATCCGTGTATTACTTATCCTTACGAAATATCAGACAAAATAGAACGATTTTAGAAAGGATATAATGAAATTCTTTGATTGGTTTTTCCCAGAGAGAGAAATGATCCGTTTTATTTGACCGATGGGTCCAACAAAAACAAACAATTACACAATTAAATTAACAATTACAATTAAATTAATATTTTAAAATATTTAAATATTCAAATTGAATAGAAAATCGAATTTAATAATTTAAATGGTAAGGTAATTTATTTAATTAAATGGATTTAATAGAATAAGAATAGAATTTATAGAATTTAATAGTAATAGAATTTTCTAATTTCTAATTCGAATTTCTAATCCTAAAATAATAAATAAACAGAGAGCTCTTGTTCTTATTCGAAACGCCTCGTGATCTTTAACCAATTCTGCGCTTCAATATAATTACCAGGAGTAAGCGCTATAGCCTGTTTCCAATACTCAGCGGCTTGATCGAACCAAGCCTCCGCTATTTCAGAATCCCCCTGTCGAATGGCCTGTTCTCCCCGGTCGGAATAGGCGGGTCAATTCCTTCCCTTAGAACCGTACTTGAGAGTTTCCTACCTCATACGGCTCGGCAGTCAATTCTTTTGGTGTCCCATTTTTTTACCCTACCATATATCCAATTGAATGAGATTTCTCATAGATCTATCGATTTGTCTCGGGTTAACCAAAAGAGGTTAATTACATGAGTTTCAAACTTTAATTTGGATTAAATTAATAATAAGTTTTATCTTTTCTCCCACCTTCAGAAAAATAAAGCATAGGCGTTTCGGGACTATCGTCCGTTAGATTTTTCTGAAAGGTAACTATCTCGGTTTCATATCATATAGAAATTTATATAGAATCCTTGAAAAAGACTTCTTCCTCATAAAAAAGACTTACTGTCTTTGGGATCTGATGCTACACCGCTGCTCAATAACTTAGGGGATCGGCTCTATTACATAAGTTGATTCCTAATTTTTATCTCATATCATGACATAAATAAGCAGTTCTTATTTATTGTATCGGCCCAAAACCTCGCTAATTGATCTTTACGGTGCTTCCTCTATCAATTAGATCCTTTATCCATAGAATAAAGTATCTAAGCATATATATTTCTTCATATTTCGACTTCTATGAAGTTTCTTTTTTTGTTACAGCTGATAAAAATCGTTTTTTAGACGATGCAATATGTAGAAAGCCTATTTTTTTTTCTAGTATTTTATTTACTAGCGTATTTATTTACTAGCGTATTTGCTCTTTCTTTCCTTTTTTTATTTCTATAGTGGAGATAGTCGCACGTAATGACAGATCACAGCCATATTATTAAAAGCTTGTGGTAAGAACGGGTTTCGTTCTAGTGCTCGAAAATAATATTCTAAAGCTTTTGTATGTTCTCCGTTACTTGTGTGGATAAGGCCTATGTTATAGAGTATATAACTTCGATCATAGGGATCAATTTCTAGTCGCATAGCTTCATAATAATTCTGTAAGGCTTCCGCATAATTTCCTTCGGATTGAGCCGACATCCGTTACGGTCGTCATTCGATTCAAAGAATTCTCCGTTCCAAAACCGTACGTGAGATTTTCACCTCATACGGCTCCTCCTTTATGTGCATAATGAGAATAATCCATGGAATTAAAAAAAAGGTCGAAATATTGTCATTATGAACTGAGCGGGGCTAATGTTTTTACAAGAAATCTCTAGCCAACCCTCTTGCAAAAGATCTTTTCTTAACATCAAGCGTGTTCGTACTAGATAAAAAAGTAAACTCCAACAATTTCTTTGTTCTCAACGCTCCTAAATTTCCAGGAATTAGTCACTTCAACAATCTTCGATGGTTATATGGGTATCCAAAGTACGAACAAGATGGATGTTTGTTGTCCCAACCATTTCTCTTAGTTCCGATCCTGATAAGGAAAAGGAATCATTTATAACAAAGTTTTCGTATTGTTGATTCCTAGGTGTAGTGCTTCTTCCTCTATGCCGCCTATTGGTACTAGTGTAGTAGGGTTGACCCACAATACAGACCCATAGGTGTAACCTTTCGCTCAATACTCGAATCAACAATTGAAGCATCTGAGGTT